CATTTTCACAAATAAACTGTCCAAGATTAATTATTGGAGATGCTTCTTGACAATAAGTATGGTGAAAAAAATACCAATTCCAATTGAATGGATTCAAAAGAATGTTACTGCCTGGATCGGGGTTATAAAATTTCTGATTTTCATCCATTAAATAACATTTAATTACTTGGAAAGTCTGTTTGAAATTGTCAAGTTCCAAATAGTTATTTACCAGGATCCGATTATGAGTTATGAAATGGGAAAATGAAGAAAAATTCGCAATTGGAAAGGCTGTTCCAAAAGGCCCCAGCGAATTCTTAATTGGAATTAAAGGATCCTTTGTAATTGGAGTAATTGGAATTGATTCTTTGTGATATTTTATTACATCGTTGAATGGACCCATTCGAGAACAATTGGATGGTGACAAAATTCTCAACGATTGGAATCCCGTATTTCGATTTAACAACGTATGAATAGTTCCTTGATTTTGGTTAAGGGATTGTTGAATTCTTGCCTTGGAATAAATGGAAGAAAACGGATTAATATTGGTCCAATCGGATCCATTATCAGAGAGCAATCCTGAACCCGATGGATCATTCCTTTTTCCGATATATGAAATAGGGGATTTCACTAAGTCGATTCTTAGGAAATGTCGAATCAAACCATTTGTCCTTATTTCAACAAAGGAAGCACGGGCTTCTTCACTAGAAGCACTTTTTTTTTTGTCTTGGTCCCAATTCAATACTAAACAAGTCCGAACTAATTGAATATCTGTATGAGAAAAACCTCGAATTGGTTTGCCATTTCCATAAAGGATATAATTGACAACTCGAAGTTGCACATTATCCCTTTCCTGCAACAGATCGGGGGGAAAAAGTGTTGCTAAATTTATACCGTCCGTTATTTCATATGTGACGACAGGTCGAACCAAAATAAAAAACTTTTTCTTACTAGGTGTGATCCGTTGAACATAGATCCCATTTTTCCATTTTTTGGATTCCTTGGAATTTGGTTTGCCTGGTGGTATCAAAAGGCCGTTAGGTCGAGATATCTTATTGGTCTTTCCAGGAAAATGGATATCTCCAGAAAAGATTTTCAGTTCAATTCTTTTTTTTTTTCTCTCCACTCGGACAAACCCGCCTACTCGGCTTCTTATATTTAAAGTCAGTTGTGTATCTACCCCAATGAGACTATTATTCCGTACCATTATGGAAGAAGATCTGGGTAAGATATGCACTTCCTCGGGAATAAAAAAAAAGCGATCTACTTTCACTTGGTATTTTGGCCTAAATGCCCTGACTCCTCGATACTCAAGCAAATCCTCTTTTTTGACGATTGAATGCATTTCTATAGTCCCATATTTGGGAATGCCAGAACCCCTTCTTCTGTATCGAGGATCATCAAAATAAGCAAGAATACTATTTCGACGAAAAGTGCCGTTTTGGGGGATTTCAATCGAGATAGCTGAACGGGGCATTAGTCTGTTCTCAGGTTCTTGAATCGATTGGAGTAGAATCATGAATCTATTTCTCCGCCTCTTTGAGAATAAATCAGAATTCTGGTGGAGAGTGGTCGGAGATATGAGATTACAATGACCAGTACATATAATTCGATTAAGGTCTGAATAATCCGAAATCCTATCTTCTTTTTTTTTTTTACCATAAAAATACGAACTAAAGAGTTTTTGTCTCTCCGGATCATTCGTTTCTGAGAGGTTAGAAGTATATCTTCGCTTGACAGAAGGGGAATGCGCGTTCATTTGATCTTGATCCTTGTGGAGCGAAAGTGAGACTAGACTGGATCTGCGCGGCCCCCCTAATAATATCCATAAATGACTTGTTTTTGGTAATAGATGAACATTACCATATGTAAATTTAGGTGCATGATACACATCAGTACTCCAGTGCATTTCGCCGTCTGAGTCAGAAAAAATATGTTTTCGAACCTTCTCTTTAAAATTAAAAGTGGATGTTCCTACGCAAATCTCAGCAATCACTTGCTCTGATTCTACATATTGATCGTTTTGAACTAAAAGAAAACTTTTGGGTGGAATATTTACATTATGTAGAATATCTTCACTCTCAATAGTTACATATAAGTCTATAGAACATAGAAAGGCGGGATGTCCATGACGTGTACGTGTCGGATGAACCAAATCCTCATTGAATTTTATTTTTCCATTAGAAGGGGCCCTCACATGTTCTGCAGTACCTCCCGTGAATACTCCGCCGGTATGAAAAGTTCTTAATGTTAATTGAGTACCCGGTTCTCCAATCGATTGCCCTGCAATAATACCAACAGCTTCTCCTAATTCAACCAGGTCGCCATGAGTAGGACTCCGACCATAACAGAATCGACAGATCCAAGACGCACTCCTACAAGTAAAGGGAGTTCGAATAGATATTGGCTGTGCTCGAAAGGTTATGAATCGATTTACAAGTCCAACCCCAATGTCTTGATTTCGAGTGGCAAGACATCGTGTGCCTATATATATATCATCTGCTAATACACGACCCATTAA